TCTATGTACCAGTCCTTACATCTCCTACAACCGGTGGAGTAACAGCCAGTTTTGGTATGTTGGGAGATATCATTATTGCTGAACCTAATGCGTACATTGCATTTGCGGGTAAAAGAGTAATTGAACAAACATTGAATAAGACAGTACCCGATGGTTCACAAGCGGCTGAGTATTTATTCCATAAAGGCTTATTCGACCCAATCGTACCACGTAATCCTTTAAAAGGTGTTCTAAGTGAGTTATTTCAGCTCCATGGTTTCTTTCCCTTGAATCAAAATTCCAAAAATTAAAGTATAGCACTAGATTCAGTTATTTTATTTGTAGCGAACAGGTATTTAGTTCATCCTAATAAAAAAAACTAAGAAAAATGTTCTTTGGTGATAGAAAAATGTTCTTTGGTGATATAAGTTACACTTTCTAGTAAGAGTCAGAAGTTTCGGATAATTTTTTTTCTTCCAGATCAGATCCAGATCTATTTTTTATCTTACCCCTATTCATGATTAGGTATTATGAACCTCTATCAACAGGATAAAATAAAAAAGTGAATTTCTCTTTCCGAGGAATTCAAATTTTTGGAAAAAAAAAAAAGAATTTTATCTGGCTATCTTACGTATTAATTAAGATAGACAATAATGAAAAAAAAAATATATATATATAAAAATAAAAAGAAATATCAAATATGGAAATGGAATAAAATAATTTCTATATCTATCACATTTTTACTATGAATCCCTGTTTGTTGGATCGTATTATTTAGAGTCGCGAATTCATAATGAACTTAATTTTCATAAGTCCTTTTTAATAAGAAACTCCTTATTAGATTAGAAAGAAAGATAGAAAGAACATAAGGATGGGAGAAGAAGAATAATAAAATTTGTAAAAGAAGATTATCCTATTTATATTCGTGTAGAAAGATGAATAGGTACACTTAATTTAGTTCTATATTTTTGCACTTATTATCTATCCTTTTTTTTTATTTAATATTTTAATATAAATATATTATTTAGAAATTTTATATTTATTATAATATTTATATATACTTAATTGTTTATATATACTTAGTAGTTTTTTATAATATTTTGAATTATATTAAAATAATATAATTCAAAATATTATAAAAAATACAATAGTCAATATTACTTAATATTACTTATAATAGATATACTTATCATATCATAAGATATCTTTCTAATAGATACAAATATTAAATTGAGGCACCCATTCTATGACAGATCTCAACTTACCCTCTATTTTTGTGCCTTTAGTAGGCCTTGTATTTCCGGCAATTGCAATGGCTTCTTTATCTCTTCATGTCCAAAAAAATAAGATTGTCTAGATCCAATGGGACCAAATCTTATCAATTTATTTCAACACTGTACCATAATACGGATATTTATTTAGTGCAATATGGTACGATATGTGGCTCTTTCCACACACAAATGAAAGAACTGTTATGCATGCGGATACATGATATCTGCATAAATGCATGTATATATATATATACAGGGTATAGCTGGTTAAAAAAGGATCAGTAAATATTTTTAATAGAAAGTCAATGTATCTAACCAATTACTCCACATCAGAATAGTGCTAGTTGATGAAAGTTACTTCGGGATCAAGAAAGGTAAAGTCAAATTTTGGTTATTCTCTCAATTCCAATCGAATGCAACTGGATCTAGTATAGTATGAATTGGCGATCAGAACATATATGGATAGAACTTATAAGGGGGTCTCGAAAAACAAGTAATTTTTGCTGGGCCTGTATCCTTTTTTTAGGTTCACTAGGATTCTTAGTGGTTGGAACTTCCAGTTATCTTGGTAGGAATCTGATATCCGTATTTCCATCTCAGCAAATTATTTTTTTTCCACAAGGAATCGTGATGTCTTTTTACGGGATCGCAGGTCTATTCGTTAGCTCCTATTTGTGGTGCACTATTTTGTGGAATGTAGGTAGTGGTTATGACCGATTCGATAGAAAAGAAGGAATTGTGTGCATTTTTCGTTGGGGATTTCCTGGAATAAATCGTCGCATCTTCCTTCGCTTCCTTATGAGAGATATCCAATCAATCAGAATTGAGGTTAAAGAGGGTCTTTATTCTCGTCGTGTCCTTTATATGGAAATAAGAGGTCAAGGGGCCATTCCCTTGACTCGTACTGATGAGAATTTTACTCCACGAGAAATTGAACAAAAAGCTGCTGAATTGGCCTATTTCTTGCGCGTACCAATTGAAGTATTTTGAAATGAATTGAACACAATAAAGAATAAATTCTCGGCATGGGGGAAGGAACTTGCTAATTCCTTTTTTAATACAATTGAAGTCTTTTTGGAATGTTCATTCGAACAAAACATGTTAGATTATTCTATTTCCTCCTTCCTTTGTCGTGGCGCCTCCCATAGAATAAAACAAAAAAGCAGGAGGGCATATATGAAATAACTATAAAAAACTATACTATAATTAAGAAAAGAAGAAATTTTTGTATACCATTTGTATACCAAAAGTATTTCATATGCGTATGGATCCCAACTCAATTCTTTTCTACTAGAAAATTTCTACTAGAAACAAGGCTAATCTAATAAGTGGGGATTCATCAAATATATCCGAACATGTAATGTATTTCGTAATACGGAATTCATCTCATCTTTTTAGGCCAAAAATTTTGATGATACCCCTTTTTTTTCCTTGGTTGTGGCTAGACGGTGAAACATTTCGAAATAATTAACTGAGGGGGGTTTTCCTTTCGAAATCCGATTCATTATTTTAAGTGGGTTTTCGAGTATTCATAGAAAGGAACAAATGAAGATGAAATTGCTTAGAATTTGCCCAATTGAGATATCTGGGAATAATATTGATTTTTCATTTTTATCCGAAAAGGGCGGACCCCTATCTCATTTCTATATTCCTTCTAGATCCAAGAACTAAACTCAATTTTTACACAAAAATTGGAATGAATAGACCCATAGGTTCAATAGCTTGTTATAGAACTCGTGCTTCAGAGAAATATCATATAGAGTCAACGAATGAAGCAGGTTCATTAACAATTCAATTCACAGATAAAAAATGAAAAAAAAGAAAGCATTACCTTCTTTCCCATATCTTGTATCTATAGTATTTTTGCCCTGGTGGGTCTCTCTCTCATTTAATAAATGTCTGGAACTTTGGGTTACTAATTGGTGGAATACCGGGCAATCCAAAACTCTCTTGAATGATATTCAAGAGAAAAACGTTCTAGAAAGATTCATAGAATTAGAAGAACTCCTTCTGTTGGACGAAATGATAAAGGAGTACCCGGAGACACATATACAAAAACTTCGTATAGGAATACACAAGGAAACAATACAATTGGTCAAAACACACAATGAATATAATCTCCATATCATTTTGCATTTCTCGACAAATATAATCTCTTTCGCTATTCTAAGTGGTTATTTTATTTTGGGTAATGAGGAACTTGCCATTCTTAATTCTTGGGTTCAGGAATTCCTCTATAACTTAAGTGACACAATAAAAGCTTTTTCGATTCTTTTAGTTACTGATTTATGGATTGGATTTCACTCGACTCATGGTTGGGAACTAATAATTGGTTCGTTCTACAACGATTTTGGATTGGCTCATAACGATCAAATTATATCTGGTCTTGTTTCCACTTTTCCAGTTATTCTAGATACAATTGTGAAATATTGGATTTTCCATTATTTAAATCGTGTATCTCCTTCGCTTGTAGTCATTTATCATTCAATGAATGAATGAAGAACTCATTAGATCTCCTCATATCAATCAAATAAATCAGAACCTTTCTTCCTTTATAAAGAAAGCATTTTGAATCTTACTTAATTCTTTATATTTTATTTCTACCGGTTCAAGGTATTCGTCCTATATTCCAGTACAACTATTCCAGTACAATGACAGACTCATGCATAGGGAACTTTACTAGTTCCCTATCTAATTTATTGTAGAAATTCCGAGATCCATGATTGGACATGCAAAATAGAAATACTTTTTCTTGGGTAAAGGAACAGATGACTCGATCCATTTCTGTATCGATCATGATATATGTAATAACTCGAGCATCCATTTCAAATGCATATCCCATTTTTGCGCAGCAGGGTTATGAAAACCCACGAGAAGCAACTGGACGAATTGTATGTGCTAATTGCCATTTAGCTAATAAGCCCGTGGATATTGAAGTTCCACAAGCTGTGCTTCCTGATACTGTATTTGAAGCAGTTGTTCGAATTCCTTATGATATGCAACTGAAACAAGTTCTTGCTAATGGTAAAAAAGGGGGTTTGAATGTGGGTGCTGTTGTTATTTTACCTGAGGGATTCGAATTAGCCCCCCCCGATCGTATTTCTCCTGAGTTGAAAGAAAAGATAGGAAATCTGTCTTTTCAGAGTTATCGTCCCAATAAAAAAAATATTCTTGTGATAGGTCCTGTTCCGGGTCAGAAATATAGTGAAATCGTCTTTCCCATTCTTTCCCCCGACCCTGCTACGAAGAAAGACGTTCACTTCTTAAAATATCCCATATATGTGGGTGGGAACAGAGGAAGGGGTCAGATTTATCCTGATGGTAGCAAGAGTAACAATACAGTCTATAATGCTACATCCGCAGGTATAGTAAGCAAAATAGTACGTAAAGAAAAGGGAGGATATGAAATAACCATAGTTGATGCATCGGATGGACGTCAAATGGTTGATATTATACCTCCAGGGCCAGAACTTCTTGTTTCAGAGGGTGAATCCATCAAGCTTGATCAACCATTAACAAGCAATCCCAATGTGGGAGGGTTTGGTCAGGGAGATGCAGAAATAGTGCTTCAAGATCCATTACGCGTCCAAGGCCTTTTGCTCTTCTTCGCATCTGTTATTTTGGCACAAGTTTTTTTGGTTCTTAAAAAGAAACAGTTTGAAAAAGTTCAATTGTACGAAATGAATTTTTAGGTCCAGAGATTCCTTAACATTTGGTAAAAAGTGCCAATTTTTTGTCCATCGATACAAT